TGAACTAAGTCAATGAGTTATATATATATAGGAAAAAATTTGAAAAAAAAACTACACAAATAAAACATATCATTTTTTGTATAGTAGTGGGGAATTATGGGACAAAAAATAAATCCGCTTGGTTTCAGACTTGGTACAACTCAAAGTCATGATTCTCTTTGGTTTGCACAACCAAGAAATTATTCCGAGAATATACAAGAAGATAAAAAAATACGAGATTGTATCCAAAATTATATACAAAAAAATATAAAAGTATCCTCAGGTGTCGAGGGAATTGGACAGATAAAGATTCAAAAAAGAATTGATCTGATTCAAGTCATAATCTATATGGGATTTCCAAAATTATTAATTGAGAGTAAGCCTCAAAAAATAGAAGAATTACAGACGAATATGCAAAAAAAACTGAATTGTGTGAATCGAAAACTAAACATTGCTATTGCAAGAATTGCAAATGCTTATAAACACCCTAATATTCTTGCAGAATTTATAGCCGGACAATTAAAAAATAGAGTTTCGTTTCGTAAAGCAATGAAAAAAGCTATTGAATTAACTGAACAAGCGGGTACAAAAGGAGTTCAAGTACAAATTGCAGGACGTATCGACGGAAAAGAAATTGCACGTGTTGAGTGGATAAGAGAAGGTAGGGTTCCTCTACAAACCATTCGAGCTAAAATTGATTATTGTTGTTATACAGTTCGAACTATTTATGGGGTTTTAGGGATCAAAGTTTGGATATTTCTAAACAAAGAATAAAATATTTTTCTTTATCTTCAATGTGTCATATTTATTTTAAATAAAACAAAAAATGAAAAATTACTTAATTTTTATTCCCCAAAAATTCTCAATTTTATAAGATTGAATTGACCAAAAAATCAAATGAATCATTTGATATTGATCGTATTGCTATGCTTAGTGTGCGACTCGTTAGTTTTTTTAGAACGGTTCCAATTTAAAAAAAAAAACCGATTCATGGTATAAATTAATTAAAAAGAACTAATAACCAACTCACCGCTTCGGATTATCTAGATCTTAAAGAATTAGTCAAAACAAAAAATCGAAAAAGGATATATTGATAATATTATTATATCAACTGAAATATTGTGCAACATTAACAAAATCATATTATTAGTTGTAAAGCAATAAGAATATACGGATAAATGAAGGGGTGAAAGAAAGAGAGAAAAATATATATGAATGATATAGAATTCTAATATGTAAAGGTCTATGGGTCATCTCAAAAAAGGTAGTGTAATAAAGCATCAATATATATTAATGGATATATATATGCATATATATGAATATATTCGTAACATAAACAAATTAAGAGCTCTGAATCAATAAAAACTGAGAAGATTGATTCAAGAAAAAATAAATATTATAAAAAAATCTTACTATTAGATATGAGAGAGCTCCATTGTAGAATTCAGACCTAACCATTAATCGAGAAGCGGCGGGAACGATGAAACCTGCAAATACTTAAGATTTTCTTAAAAACAAATCTTAATGATTCATTAGGTGGGATGGCGAAAGAAACCAAAAAGCAATTCATTTTTTTAGGAGTTGTGCCCTACATTACATTTGAATTAGATAATAAAAGAGTAAATATTCGCCCGCGAGAATTTGGATTTTCTTGAATTTTTTTTTATTTTTCTTATTTTTGCCAATCCTATAATTAGAAAAATATTAGTAATATAATTAGAATAAGAAAAATAAAAAAAAATTCAAGATTCATTAGAACATTATAATATAACAAAACAACATTCTCTAGTTATATACGGATAACAAAAATTGTTTCTTTTATAAGAATACATATTCAGTTATATATCAAATATATATCAAAACAAGATATAAAAATTTGGAATAGACCGATAGATTCTATGAAATCTCAAAAAATCCCTCGATTCGATTATTGATTAAACATATGAATATTAGTGCATGTTATTGTATCGATTAAATCTATTTATATATAGAATTGCTTCATTTGCGAGGAGCCGTATGAGGTGAAAATCTCATGTACGGTTCTGGAATAGAGATGGAATTGAGAAACAACCATCAATTATAACCCCCAAAGAACCAGATTTCGTAAACAACATAGAGGAAGAATGAAAGGAATATCTTATCGAGGTAATCATATTTGTTTCGGAAGATATGCTCTTCAGGCACTTGAGCCCGCTTGGATAACATCTAGACAAATAGAAGCGGGACGGCGGGCAATGTCACGAAATGTTCGCCGAGGAGGACAAATATGGGTACGCATATTTCCAGACAAACCAGTTACAGTAAGACCTACTGAAACACGCATGGGTTCGGGAAAGGGATCTCCCGAATATTGGGTAGCTGTTGTTAAACCTAAGAAAATACTGTATGAAATGGGTGGGGTCCCAGAAAATATAGCAAGAAAGGCTATTTCAATAGCAGCATCCAAAATGCCTATACGAACTCAATTCATTATTTCAGGATAATAATTCAAGATAATAATTAGAATCAAAGGAAAGAGGTCTTTAAGATGAAAACAAAAAAAAGATGAAAACAAAAAAATGCAATTGTAGATTCCCTTTTTTGAACACAGAATATTTTAACCTCAATCTTTGGACTGAAAGAAAAAAAAATGATATGATTCAACCTCAAACTCATTTGAATGTGGCTGATAACAGCGGAGCACGCGAACTGATGTGTATTCGAATCCTAGGAGCTAGTAATCGACGATATGCTTATATTGGTGACATTGTTGTTGCTGTAATCAAAGAAGCAGTACCAAATACGAACTTAGAAAGATCAGAAGTGATCAGAGCTGTAATTGTACGTACTTGTAAAGAACTCAAACGTAGCAACGGTATAATAATTCAGTATGATGATAATGCTGCAGTTGTCATTGATCAAGAAGGAAATCCAAAAGGAACTCGAATCTTTTGCGCAATCGCCCGGGAATTAAGACAGTTAAATTTCACTAAAATAGTTTCATTAGCACCTGAGGTATTATAAGACGAAACCATAATATGGATACATTATTTTGTGAAAAAATGGATTAATTAATCTAGTTTATCTCACATATATCCCTTTTGGAATAATTATTATAAGTATTAGAAGTAGCAATTATTATATATTTCGGATATATTTCAGATTAATACCGGATAACCTAAAAAAAGAAAATATATATATAATATAAAGAAAATATATATATAAAATAAAAGAATATATATAATAAAAAGAATAGATAGAAATAGAAAATAAAAAGAGAATAATAAATCGAAAAAGGAGCATGTTGATTATATAGAAAGTAAGGGGCAACAATAATTTTCTTTTACTATGGGTAAGGATACCATCGCTGATATAATAACCTATATACGAAATGCTGATATGAATAAAAAAGGAATGGTTCAAATACCATTTACTAACATCACAGAAAACACTGTAAAAATACTTTTACGAGAGGGTTTTGTCGAAAACGTCAGAAAACATATAGAAAACGACAAATATTTTTTAGTTTTAACTCTACGGTACAGAAGAAATAGGAAAGGATCATATAAAAGTTTTTTAAATTTAAAAAGGATCAGTACACCCGGTCTACGAATATATTATAATTATCAACGAATCCCCCGAATTTTAGGGGGCATGGGGATTGTAATTCTTTCAACCTCTCGAGGTATAATGACAGATCGAGAGGCTCGATTAGAAAGAATAGGCGGAGAAGTTTTATGTTATATATGGTAATCTTTCTAACATCCTAATTATATGAGAAATTTCTATCCATTTTTTGTAAAAAAGAAAGAGAGAAAACGAAAATTTATAATATCACTTCACACCCTCTTATATACAAGGGTGAATACGCGAAGCGGGTTTAACTAGAATAAAATAGGGGATTCACGAAGATTTAATTACTAAATAAATCACTTCCCCTGGGTATGTTTCAGGTTTCTTTATACAATTAATGCAAATTTGATACAAATTGCATTATAGGTTATATTTCCGAAAAGATTCGACATACTTTTTTTTATATGTATACAATCGGAAAAGAAAAAAGTATTAAGTCATTCAATTTAATTAGGATGTTTTTCAACTTCAACATTATTTTTGCAGGGAGGGCTACAATTAGAAGTTCAAAATGTAAGGAAACCTTATTTTCTTCCAAAATTTTTGGATTAACTTTTTAAGGAATGATAAATATGAAAATAAGGGCCTCCGTTCGTAAAATTTGTGAAAAATGTCGATTGATTCGAAGACGGGGGCGAATTATAGTAATTTGTTCCAATCCAAGACATAAACAAAGACAAGGATAATATTTTCACAAACGAAGGCTTTCTAAAAAAATAGAAAATATAAAAAAATATAATATAGAAAAATAAAATCGAATATTAATTCTAGTTATAAACTAGTTAAAAAATAATTAAAGGATCCGTTTTTGACATGAAATGGATATATCCATACCATATATCTTGGACTTATTTTTATGAAATAATTAAATATGGCAAAACCTATACCTAAAATGAGTTCGCGTAAAAATGGGCGTATTAGTTCGCGTAAGCATACTCGTAAAATACCAAAAGGAGTTATTCATGTGCAAGCTAGTTTCAACAATACTATTGTGACTGTTACAGATGTACGAGGTCGGGTGATTTCTTGGTCCTCCGCCGGTACTTGTGGATTCAAAGGTACACGAAGGGGGACACCCTTTGCCGCTCAAACCGCAGCAGGAAATGCTATCCGAACAGTAGCGGATCAAGGCATGCAAAGAGCAGAAGTGATGATAAAAGGTCCCGGTCTGGGAAGAGATGCGGCATTAAGAGCTATTCGTAGAAGTGGTATACTATTAAATTTTATACGAGATGTAACCCCTATGCCACATAATGGGTGTAGGTCTCCTAAAAAAAGACGTGTGTAAAACTAAAAATAAACATTGAAAAGATTTCAAGAGAAATAAACAAGTCAAGGATTTGATCAAAAATATATATATATATTACTATGGTTCGAGAGAAAATAAGAGTATCTACTCGGACACTACA